CACCGTGGAAATACATGCCGCTCAGCCAAAGAAAGATGATGGAGAGTTGGCCGAAATGGGCACTAAATATTTTGCGAGAGATCTCCTCCAAATCACTGGTATGGCTATCGAAATCGTGAGCATCGGCATGTAGGTTCCAGATCCAAGTGGTAGTATCGGGTCCTTTAGCTATTGTTCTTGAGAAATGACCCGGCCTAGCCCATTCCTCGAAAGAAGTTTTTACGGGATCCCTATCTACCAAAATTTTTACTTCTGGTTCCGGCGAACGAATAATCATTGAGTCCTCCTCTTTCCGGACAACACATACAAAGAGACCCGCCAACAGTCAAGTAATTAGTGAACCTATGAGAGACGCTTATAATTAGTTTCTTTCTCTTCTATCTCTCATCTATCTATTTTTTTTTTATCTATCTATTTTTTTCTTTAGTTAGTCACTAGAGCAATTATGATCTGGAAGTGTCGATCCGGGGCAAGTGTTCGGATCTATTATGACATATCCATGAGGCGCTCAACGGACCCTTTTAATCTTATAAAAAAAACCTTTTTCGGGCTTTACTTACATTGGTGCAAAAACAATTTTTTGTGCAACCAGTGTATTGTATTCATATCTTAATTAGAAGTTCCGAGATGGAGTTTTTTTGTCTTACATAGATAGAACAAACAATATTACTCTATCCCAAATCACGCGAGCATTCATTACTAAGGGATACTCCAGTATCGATATTTATTCATTCGAGGGGTTTTTATTAGTTTTAGTTTTAATAGAAGCGGAAAAAAAAAATAAAATATTTTATTTTGCTATATCCGTGTATTACTTATCCTTACGAAATATCAGAAAATAGAACGATTTTAGAAAGGATATAATGAAATTCTTTGATTGGTTTTTCCCATAGAGAGAAATTATCCGTTTTATTTGACCGATGGGTCCAACAAAAACAAACAATTACACAATTAACAATTACAATTAAATTAATATTTTTTAATATTTAAATTTTAAATTCAAATTGAATAGAAAATCTAATTTAATAATTTAAATGGTAAGGTAATTTATTTAATTAAATGAATTTAATAGAATAATTTAATAGAATAAGAGTAGAATTTCATAGTAATAGAATTTTATAATTTCTAATTAGAATTTCTAATCCTAAAATAATAAATAATACATAAACAGAGAGCTCTTGTTCTTATTCGAAACGCCTCGTGATCTTTAACCAATTCTGCGCTTCAATATAATTACCAGGAGTAAGCGCTATAGCCTGTTTCCAATACTCAGCGGCTTGATCGAACCAAGCCTCCGCTATTTCAGAATCCCCCTGTCGAATGGCCTGTTCTCCCCGGTCGGAATAGGCGGTTCAATTCCTTCCCTTAGAACCGTACTTGAGAGTTTCCTACCTCATACGGCTCGGCAGTCAATTCTTTTGGTGTCCCATTTTTTTACCCTACCATATATCCAATTGAATGAGATTTCTCATAGATCTATCGATTTGTCTCGGGTTAAACAAAAGAGGTTAATTACATGAGTTTCAAACTTTAATTTGGATTAAATTAATAATAAGTTTTATCTTTTCTCCCACCTTCAGAAAAATAAAGCATAGGCGTTTCGGGACTATCGTCCGTTAGATTTTTCTGAAAGGTAACTATCTCGGTTTCATATAGAAATTTATATAGAATCCTTGAAAAAGACTTCTTCCTCATAAAAAAGACTTACTGTCTTTGGGATCTGATGCTACACCGCTGCTCAATAACTTAGGGGATCGGCTCTATTACATAAGTTGATTCCTAATTTTTATCTCATATCATGACATAAATAAGCAGTTCTTATTTATTGTATCGGCCCAAAACCTCGCTAATTGATCTTTACGGTGCTTCCTCTATCAATTAGATCCTTTATCCATAGAATAAAGTATCTAGGCATATGTATTTCTTCATATTTTGACTTCTATGAAGTTTCTTTTTTTGTTACAGCTGATAAAAATCGTTTTTTGGACGATGCAATATGTAGAAAGCCTACTTTTTTTTTATTTACTAGCGTATTTATTTACTGGCGTATTTGCTCTTTCTTTCTTTTTTTTATTTCTATAGTGGAGATAGTCGCACGTAATGACAGATCACAGCCATATTATTAAAAGCTTGTGGTAAGAACGGGTTTCGTTCTAGTGCTCGAAAATAATATTCTAAAGCTTTTGTATGTTCTCCGTTACTTGTGTGGATAAGGCCTATGTTATAGAGTATATAACTTCGATCATAGGGATCAATTTCTAGTCGCATAGCTTCATAATAATTCTGTAAGGCTTCTGCATAATTTCCTTCGGATTGAGCCGACATCCGTTACGGTCGTCATTCGATTCAAAGAATTCTCCGTTCCAAAACCGTACATGAGATTTTCACCTCATACGGCTCCTCCCTTATGTGCATAATGAGACGACTAATCCATGGAATTTAAAAAAAGGTTGAAATATTGTCATTATGAACTGAGCGGGGCTAATGTTTTTACAAGAAA